TGAGATCCATAACATCTATGTCAGCTTTTTCCGAATGCATCTAAAGCTACTCGCTTTCTAGATGATCCCTCTAGAAGAGGGGGATTCTATCAAATCTTTCTAGTCTAGTTACTTCGTTCCCTATTTCTACTCGTGGGATCCTAAGGAAAATAATTTTGTTTCTACCGAGCTGAAATAATAAGTCGAGGGTTCTAGTAAACCAAAACCATCGTTTTCTAGCTATTTGGCTTCAATCTCCCTTTTACAGCTCAAAAATTGAAGATTTAGTTACGATTGAAAGTTTTATACTATCATCCATAGATCCTTTATTTATACTCATTCAATTGGAAGAATTGAACCAATCAAAAAAATTATGCTTCTTGACTCCAAGATCCAATTTTTTTTCTTAAAATTCTGATTGACTTTTGGATAGAAATCGTGAGAATGTATATTCTTTCCTCAAATATCCTATTGAGGGGTAAAGGATTAAATCTTTTTAAGAAATAAAGTTTTTGATCGGAATATGAAAAAAAAAATGGAAAGAACCCTTAACTATTGAAGTTGTTAATAGAACGAATCACACTTTTACCACTAAACTATACCCGCTACATATTCATTATTGGGTATGAATGAACCATTTGTCCAACAAAGTAATTAGACGCAGTCAAGATAGCATCGGAATCATGAAAATTCCAGCATTAACACGTATTTTGTTCCTCCGCGGCGCGGGCTTGAAAACTTGAAAAAAAAAAAATACAAAAAGTTTAGTCAAATTTAAATAGTGTACTAAAGTTATAAGTATTTTTTTTTTTTGTTGGAAGTCATTACTGAATTTCCTTTTTTTTTTCAACATCCCCCCACTTGAACTGCCAGATTTTCTGAATTCGGGTAGATTGGGCCTCACTTGTCCTTTGCCTTGAACAAGTAAATGATTTCTAGTCTCAATTTAGAAATATGATTTAGAAATATGTCTTTTCTATTTGATATTATTGATCTTATCAGATATATCTCTTTCTTTTCTTTCTTAATACTTCCTTTATAATCATATTAATCTAGATATAGATAATTTCTTAAAAGAATTTCTAATAATTAGGAATGGAAATGAAAATTGCTCTTCTTGTTTCAAGAACAATTTTGATTGGATATAAAAACAAAATGAAATTGATTCGTTGGAACGAAAGAAGTACTGGCCCGGCCAGTACTTAACCAGGCCGGGAAATGAACCTTTTGTACAAAATACAAAGAAGTAAGGTATTCTTTCTATTGGAGAAATCTGTTTTGAATCATTATCAAAAAAGAAGGAAAATCAAAATTGTTCTCAATCTTGACTTCACGTGTCACATCACATGAGAAATTTCCCATTTGGAATGGGGAGAGATGGCTGAGGGGACTAAAGCGTCGGATTGCTAATCCGTTGTACGAATTATTCGTACCGAGGGTTCGAATCCCTCTCTCTCCGACCCCCCGATCACTTGAAATTTTAGAATTGGAATAAATTTCGATTATTTTATTTTATAAATCTTTTATCTTTATCTAGTATCTATTCCATTTATTGATACATTTACCTATGAAAAATAAAGGAAAAACTAAAAACGAATCTCATCTCTTTTTTTTATTCTTCACGCCCAGGATTACGCCCCGGATCATTAGATAAGAATCCGAAGATGAAGAGAGAAACAAAGAATATTACTACTGTGTAAACGAAGAGTTTAAGAGTAAGCATTACAAATCTCCAAGATAAGATCATTTTTTTTTAAGGAAATAGATCACCTATTTTACGACACACACTATACACTATTTTGATATGACGCTCTAAAGATGAAAAAAAAACTTCCTTTTTTTTATTCATTTTCACGAATTTCTTTCTAATGTAATAAGATTCAGATTTTTTCGTTACTAAAAATTTCTTGCCATATCTCTAATTAGGTATTGTATGGGATCTTATAAAGGAAAGGTCAGAACAAAAGAAGAAATAAGCTTATTAAAGATCATCGCCCCCTTATTCAAATTCAATTTGAATATAAAATAGAAAAAATTTTGCTTTTTGAATCGAGGGTTCCTAATGTCAGACTTATCTGATCTTATTTCTGATCTTATTTATTTTTAGAATCAAAATCTCATCTTTTTTTATCAAATAAATTATGAATATGAATTGAAGAAAGATTTCCTTTTTATCGAAAACTTACAGCAGCTTGCCAAACAAAGGCTAAGAGAAAAAAGAGTAAAGGGATAACCGGCATAACGTCTACAATTGGATTGAAAAAGGCATAAGCCTCGGGCAATTTGGCGAAGAAAAAACTACTCGAATAAAGGGTAGAATTAAGACAGATACAGATGAAACTAAAGATATTAACCATAAAAAACATTTTTTTGTTCTTAAAGATTCAAATTCAATTGAAATGATAATAAATTATCAGATTGGATTGAATTGTTTTTCTGAGGGAAAATTGAAAAAGAAAAAGGCGGATAAAAGAAAGAAATTCTTCTTTTTCTTTGATTTCTCCCCAATCAAGAATCCTTCCTTACATTCTCCAATCAAATGAGAATACAAGGAATTCTATTTTCATACAATATCTTAATTGAATTCTATGTAATGATCAATGAATCTTTTTGATTCTATATCTATTGTGTTGAATCCTAGCGACAACATGTCCTATATTTATTTTGGTTGGTTATTGACGAATAATCAATATTTAGCTTAGTTTTTCTTAGACAAAATAAAAATGGGGCGTGGCCAAGCGGTAAGGCAACGGGTTTTGGTCCCGTTACTCGGAGGTTCGAATCCTTCCGTCCCAGATCGTTTCCATCAGAAACGAAAGATTCTTCTCTATTGAAAGTTTAAATTTCATTAAACAATTTTCTGTTTAATGTTGGATACAATGTTATCAATCTTAATTCTAAGAATGATTCTTAGAATCATATCTTTTTTTTTACTAAAGTATTTGATTCTTAAATATTCATGATGACTTTCTTTAACGATTTTTTGTTTTATATGATGGAGATGGATACGAAAAGATCAGACTCCTCGGATTCTGATTTTCTCTTTGATCTTACCTTACACGAGACTTTTTCTACTCCAGAATAATGAAAAAAAAGAAACTGTATTCTCAAATCATCTCTCTGTTTTAAATGAAAATCATATTAAATTGTAGATGGTAAATAATACGTAAATCATAATATTAGAATCATAATACATAATCATAATAATCCTCAAATAATAATTCATAAATAAAAAATCTGAAAATATTCATAATATTCATATTAGAATAGAATAGATTAATTTCTTATAATTTTAAGAATCTATTTATAGAAATAGATTCTTTATAGAAATATGTTCTATATATATATATATTCTAAATATAGAAATTATAGAAATAGATAATTCTTACATTAAGACATAGATATTGTATATTATTGTTATTAATATTATCTGAATATTCTATGATTGAATATGAATATTTATGAATAAAAAAAAATGAAATATTTAGTTTAGTAGAGTTAGTTTAGTATATTATTTAGTTAAAGTGGATAAAATTTTTATCCATTCATGGGGATTTCTTTTTCATTTGAATGAAAGTAAAGTCAAAGGCTTTTTTTGAGGTTTCTAATTTCTTTTTTTTTTTTGAAAAAGAGGGATCTTTTATGATGGACAATCCCGAAAGATCTGTTGAAGATGTAAATAAGTTTGCTTAAAACTGATTTGTTTTTTTTTTCATGTTATTTTCTTCATATGAGAAAATATGGGGTGAAAACCAGTGAAATACTTTCCGGATAAACATTTATCTATCCATAGATAGATAAGTGTTTATTATTATGTATCGGTTCAGCCAATGACTATTCATGATTCCATATTGAATCAATTGCATACGGTTCCAAATTCCAATAAAATGAGAGGGATGTTATGGTAAAACTTCGTTTGAAACGATGTGGTAGAAAGCAACGTGCGACTTGAAGGACATGATTGGCTGTGGATTCTGACATCCACCATTTTCTATACGAATGAAGATGCTCTTGTCTCGACATAGTTTGTTCTGCTAGGAACCTAATTTCATTTGTCTTGGGTTGCTAAATATAAATAAAAAGACTAATGCTATATAATGGTATAACATATGATGGAGCTCGAGCAAAAATGATTGATTCATTTCTTGGGGGAATAATCTAGGGTTAGTGACAATCAATAAGTTAGACCAACTTTGTAAATAGATCATCAATATCTAAAATATAGATAAATGGAGAGGTTCAAATTTGAACAAGTTTGAAATCAAAAAAGTCAAATTTGTCGAAATTTTCAAACTGTTTCGATCAAGAGTGTATCACAAAGGAATCAATCTTTCGTATGATTTTTCCCTTTTTCCATAGAAATAAAAAAAACAAAAGGTATGTTGCTGCCTTTTTGAAAAAGAGCAAGGATCACCGAAGTAATGTCTAAACCCAATGATTTCACAAAGCGCAAAGCAAAGACAACGAATTCCGGAACAAGGAAACACTATTTTCACTTGTCTCAACAATTGGATCAGAATGAGTAAAAAAATAGATCCGAAAGGAGACAAAAAAAGAGGTGAGAGACAGCTCAATAAATTCTAAGGATTTCCTTTCGAACTCTTTCAAAACTACCCAACTTGAGTTAGGAGTACGAATGAGATTTCTTTTTTCTGTAAGGAAAAAAGGCTCAAATTACAGTCTAATTCTTTATGGATCCATTTCTCTTTCTATTTCTATCTATATAGATAAAAATAGAAATTTTAGAAATTAAAATCATTTTTTCTTGAGCCGTATGAGGAAAAAACCTCCTATACGTTTCTAGGGGGGCATCTTTTATCTACATCTATCCCAATGAGCCATCTATCGAATCGTTGCAATTGATGTTCGATCCCGAAGAGAAGGAAGAGATCTTCGAAAAGTAGGTTTCTATGATCCGATAAAGAATCAAACTTATTCAAATGTTCCTGCTATTTTATATTTCCTTGAAAAAGGTGCTCAACCCACAGGAACTGTTCATGATATTTTAAGGAAGGCAGAATTCTTTAAAGAATTTCGAGTTTCTTTTGATAAAAAAGAAAGGAAAAACAAGAGTCATGAATAAAAAAAGGGTAGTGTAACTAGTACCTATCTTTGTGTAATTCTTTATTCAAAGTTTTTTCTTTTCTTGTTCTATTCATACTTAATCTTATTCTGATTTTTTTCTTGCTTCTTGTTGTGGAACCCCCCAACAAGGGGGGTAATCTTTTTTCTTGTATTTGTATTGTACCTTTCTTTTTTTTTATTAAAAAAAGCCGATATTTTTTTCTCTCTCTACCTTTTCCTTATTCCTTATTTTTTTCTGCTCCAATTTATTATTTCTTCTTTATGTTTTTATGTTGTGCTAATCCAACACAAATTTCTATATAATTTAGAATTTATTGAAATTTGTTTTCAAAAAAGTCCATTTATATTGACAATGGCGTCTCGAACAAATATAATTTGATCATAGATCAATAGATCTTTTTCTCCTCACTCCCTATTGGCTCTTTCCTTGACTTTAGTAAAATGGATGGGTTTGCTGGATTTCTTTTTTTTTTATACAAATATACAAAACGTATTTTCTTAGCGAAAATAAAAAAAAAATTGATAAAATTGGGTGGTTTTTCAATTTTTCAATTCTCCTTTGAATCTCTTGTTTTTTGAAGCGGATCCGCTTGATATTTTGGTGGTTAGATTTATTGCTAGTTCCGTGTTTTGACGCAGTTGTGCAGTGCAATTCCATTGATTTTTTTATTTTCTTTTTTTATTTCGATCATATCTACACTTCATATTGATCCGGGTTGCTAACTCAATGGTAGAGTACTCGGCTTTTAATTGCGACTATGATCTTTTACACATTTGGATGAAGGAATTCGTCTAGACTATTGGTAGGGTTTAGAAGACCGCGACTGATCCTGAAAGGTAATGAATGGAAAAAAAAGCATGTCGTAAAAAGAATAGAAAAATAGACAAAAGAATAATAGAATCATAGAAAAAGAAGAAATCTAGTACTCATAATAGAACGAACATAAGAATTTTTTCTTTTTCTAAAAATTTTTAAGTTCAGTAAAGTATTTGATAGGCGAGTCTAGTGAATAAATGGATAGAGCCTTATGGCTCCAATTCGAGTAAGACAAAAAAGCAACGAGCTTCCCTTCTTAATTTGAATGATTACCCAATCAAATTACTAATTTAATTAGACGTTAAAAATAGATTAGTGCCTGATGTGGGAAAAGGTTCTCTTGTGAATTGTGAGTGGACCATTGATTCTTTTTTTATTAATCCTAATTATTCTTTATTCTGGATTGGAGACGGATGTGTAGAAGAAATAGTATAGTGATAAAAAAAAATAATTTCTTTTCCAAAGTCAAAAGAGTGATCGAGGTGCAAAAATAAAAGATTTTTACCCCCTTTCCTTCTTTTTTTATTTTTATTCTAGTTATATTAACAAGGAAAAGAAAACCAAATTGTATAGAAAGGAAAAAGATCTGTAGATTGGGCTCTCTGTCTCCGGGGTATATATTCTTTATTTGTTCTTACTTTTCTATAATCTTTTACTTCTTAGAATTCAAATATTCTATACTAGTTTTAGTATTTTAGTATAAGATAAACAATATACTAAATACAACATACACATACGCCGTTCTGACCATATTGCACTATGTATCAGTATCATTTCATAACACAAAAAGTGCCTCCCTTTTTTGGTTCCAGTAGAAATCTATGTAAATGGCAGAATTACAAGGATATTTAAATTGAAAAAAGATAGATTTAGGCAACAAAACTTCCTATATCCGCTACTCCTGAAGGAGTCTATTTACTCACTTGCTCATGATCATATCTTCAATAGTTTTATTTTTTACGAACCTTTGGAAATTCTTGGTTATGACAATAAATCTAGTTTAGTACTTGTGAAACGTTTAATTACTCGAATGTATCAACAGAAATCTTTGATTTCTTCGTTAAATGATTCTAACCAAAATGGATTTTGGGGTCACAAGAATTCTTTTTCTTCTCATTTTTCTTCTCAAATGGTATCAGAAGGTTTTGGAGTCATTCTAGAAATTCCATTCTCGTCGCGATTAGTATCTTCCCTTGAAGAAAAAAAAATACCAAAATCTCAGAATTTACGATCTATTCATTCAATATTTCCCTTTTTAGAGGATAAATTCTCGCATTTAAATTATGTGTCAGATCTACTAATACCCCATCCCCCCCATCTGGAAATCTTGGTTCAAATCCTTCAATGCTGGATCAAAGATGTTCCTTCTTTGCATTTCTTGCGATTTTTTTTCCACGACTATCATAATTTGAATAGTCTCATTACTTCAAATAAATCCATTCACGTCTTTTCAAAAAGAAAGAAAAGATTCTTTTGGTTCCTACATAATTCTTATGTATATGAATGCGAATATCTATTCCTGTTTCTTCGTAAAAAGTCTTCTTATTTACGATCAACATCTTCTGGAGTCTTTCTTGAGCGAACACATTTCTATGGAAAAATAGAATATCTTATAGTAG